TGAGCAATTCTTCCTGTTGCTTTTACAGAACTTCCCTCTTGTATCATCAAACCGTCACCCATTAATACAACACCGACATTATTTGATTCCAAATTCAGAGCAATGCCTATCGTACCTTCTTCAAATTCTACTAATTCCCCTGCCATTACTTCATCAAGACCATAAATACGAGCAATGCCGTCGCCTACTTGGAGTACAGTACCGGTATTTAAAATCTTTACTTCTCTATTATATTGCTCAATACGTTCACGGATAATATTACTAATTTCATCTGCTCGAATAGTTACCATGAGTGTTTCTTAATTCTTTATTTTTGTTTGAAAGAAAAATAATGCCTGCAGTAGAAAGACTAACCCTTTATTTCTTTCATCGTTCCAAACATGCCAATATTAGTACTGATGGTACGTAAATGTAACTCGTCGTTCAAACAACTATTCAGAGTTCCTAGAGCTCCTTGTAAGGCTTGTTGGAAAACCCGTTGTCGAACTTGATTAATAGCTTTTTGTTGTTCAAACTGAATGGTTTCATTTTTGTAATTTTCTAATTGTTCCAAAGTCTTATAAGTTGAATTAATCAAATTCAATTTTTCTCGTTCTATCTCAGAGTAGCCATTCGCTCGAAACTGCTCCGCTTCCATTTCTACTTTCCGCAAGCGGGCCCGGGCTTTTTCCAGCCGTTCCACGGCCCCCTCGCGTAGTTCTTCTGAATTTTGAATAGTCTTCAAGATCCGCTGTTTTCGATTATCTAATAAATCACTTAATGAAAGTAGATTATCTTTCCATTCATTTCAAAACTTCCACAATCCCTTCCCGAACCAAACATGAATCTTTCAATTCATTTGGCTCTCACGCTCAATTACTTATCTTATGTATGGGGGAAGCTCCCTAGCTTTTTTTAATGGAATGAGCCTATCCTCTCTTCTCTATTCATATTCGTGAAAGTATAGAAACTTATCACTAATCCAAGAACATAATATTCGGAGGACTCTTCTGACCAAACAAATAATTGTCAGCAAAGTTGTTTTTTTTTCTTCAAATCCAAAGAATTCTTCTTACTTTATACATAGGTCATCGATTCAGCATTGGATAAAAAAGATAAAAAAAAGGGGGGGTGAAATATCAATTTTTCCAATTAAAAAAAAATCAAATACAAATAACGGGTTCAAATCATTTTTTTATCGACATGAGTGTTTTATATCGAAAAAAAAAAAATTCCAACTCTTTGAAACCATTTCTGTATTAACATATTCTGTATTAACATAGTAGTAGAAAGAGTACCACGCTGCATCTGGACTTCAAACGATTTAGCTTTAACCCTGTTAACGGTCCCACATTATTGGTTGATAGAGAATCAAAGTAGATTTACCAATGAATCACGAAATGCTATGGTTCTTAAATATGATTTATTAATTTATTCAGAAGTAATTCGCGGAATCGTGCACCTTTTCGAGTTATAACGAAAAAAAGTGCAGTTGGTTGGATCCAGCCTATTCTTGAAATAAACAACTCGCACACACTCCCTTTCCAAAAAAAATCAATACACCAAAGACTACACTTAGATTTATTGGATTTGTTGCTAAAATATCGGTATTAAACCCGAAACTCCCGGCGAATGGCCAATAACCCAAGGAAAGGAAAGAATCGGTTACATTTTTCATATGATCTCCTCTTTCTTATTCTTATAGATAGACTAATTATCTATATTTTTTTTATTCTATTATTTTTCTAAATCAAATAGAATTAAATAGAGTATTATAAAGTAAAAAAGTAAAAAAATATATTGATTTATAGATGTAAATGGATTTTTTTTTCAATTGGAAATTTCCAATAAGTGGAAATTTCCAATAAGAATGATACTTATTAGAATTAGGTACCAGGTATTATGTCAGTTGCAAAATAAAATTTCTCGTTTGTTGCAATACTTCCTAAAAAAAGTTCCATTAGACTAAGAGAAGAAAGCGAGTTGATCGGCTAATTGAATTCCTCATCCTCAAATCAGTCCTGTCCAAGGGTTGTTGTCACAACGAATAAGAAATTGTAGGAGTGAAATCTTCATATAATTCGAAAAAGCAAGAGCATCAAATCCAAGGAAATAAAAAAGAAAAACAAAAATATTTTTAGGATTAAACAAAGGGATTCGCAAATAAAAGCGCTAATGCCACAACCAGTCCATAAATTGTTAAAGCTTCCATAAAAGCCAGACTAAGCAATAAAGTACCTCGTATTTTTCCCTCTGCTTCTGGTTGTCTGGCGATCCCTTCTACAGCTTGACCCGCAGCAGTACCTTGCCCAACCCCAGGTCCAATAGAAGCAAGCCCGACAGCCAATCCAGCAGCAATAACGGAAGCGGCAGAAATCAGTGGATTCATGATAAGTTCCTCGCAAAAAAAAAAATAAAGAAAGAAATAGTTAATGATACAATCAACCAATGAATTATGACTTACTTATTCCATCGCTAAGATTTATCCATTCAAAGTAACTAAAAAACCCGAATTGAAATA